TGACAGTACCTTTTTTGGAGAATGTTAATAAATTCCAAAATCCATTTCGTCGTCCAGTAGCTACAACAGTCTTTTTTATTGGTACCGCAGTAGCTCTTTGGTTAGGTATTGGAGCTACATTACCTATTGATAAATCCCTCACTTTAGGTCTTTTTCAAATTCAAATCAATTAAACTTTGAAATACCGTACATAAGTATTATGTATCTAAGGAAGATTTACTTTGAAGCAAAACTTTAGATACATTAATTTGATTATATTCTATTTTGAGCTGAGTACGGATCGTGCTGAAGATTAAAAACTAAATCCATTCTATAATATATAAAATATATAAATGATATATTATTATTATAGAATGGATTTAAAATGAAAATTTTTTTATTAGGTAAATCAATTGTGAAATGCTTCTGGTAGGGTGTCCAATATCTGTTTTACATCTTCTATGCGAAAATATTCAATTCTCATAAGGTCTTCTTGACTATTACTATTATTCAAAAGATCCAATAATGTATGTATATTGGATCTTTTGAGACAATTATAGGTCCTGGAAGGCAATTCTAACTGGTCAATAAAAATAAATTTCAATGGAACTATTTTTTTGTTTTTCTTTAAATTAGTTAATCTATCTTGAAAGGTAAAAGGGGATAGAGTAAACTTGTTTTTATTTTCCGTGAAATTAATGCCCTCTTCTTCCGCATGTAGAAAAGGAATAAATAAATCAATCAAATTACGAGAAGCTTCATAAAGTGCTTCCTTAGGAGTTAAACTCCCGTTTGTCCATATTTCTAGAAAAAGTATCTCTTGTTTTTCATTTCCATCCCCATAAGAATGAATACTATGATTTGCATTTCGAATAGGCATGAATATGGCATCTATAGGATAACTTCCATCTTGAGAGTTATTTGTGGGTTTCATACGATATCCGCGATCCCTATTGATTTGTAATTCAATACACAAATCAATTGGTTCCGTCAGGTTAGCTATATGCTGTGTCGTGTCCACTATTTCCACAGAAGGTGGTGAGATGATATCTTGAGCGGTTACGTGTCTAGGGCCTCTGACGTAAATAGATGCGTCTCTAACTCCATATAGAGTACTTCTCAATACAATTTCTTTCAAATTTATTAATATTTCGTGGACTGATTCTTTAATACCTACTATTGTAGAATATTCATGTGGTACCTTCTCAGATTTTGCGCGTGTGATACATGTTCCTTCTATTTCTCCAAGTAAAGCCCTTCGCATGGCAATACCTATGGTATCGGCTTGACCTTTCATAAGCGGGGACAGAATGAAACGACCATAATAAAGACGCTTACTATCTATTTTTGATTCAACACACTTCCACTGTAATGTTCGAGTGGACCCTCCTACTTCCTCTCGAACCATACTAAATATTGTTATTTAATCAGATCATTGAATCATTTATTTCTCTTGAAATCCATTTCATTCTTATTTTTACACACGTCTTTTTTTAGGGGGTCGACATCCATTATGCGGCATAGGTGTTACATCGCGCACGAAACTTAATAGTAGACCACTTCTACGGATGGCTCGTAATGCTGCATCTCTTCCGAGACCGGGGCCTTTTATCATAACTTCTGCTCGTTGCATGCCCTGATCAACCACCGTACGAATAGCATTTATAGCTGCCGCTTGAGCAGCATAGGGTGTCCCTCGTTTTGTGCCTTTGAATCCAGAAGTACCCGCGGAGGCCCAAGAAACTACTCGTCCTCGTACATCTGTAACAGTTACAATGGTATTGTTGAAACTTGCTTGAACATGAATAACACCTTTTGGTATTCTACGTCCATTCTTGCGTGAACCAATACGCCCATTCTTACGCGAACCAATTCTTGGTATAGGTTTTGTCATATTTTATCATCTCATAAATATGAGTCAGAAATATACGGAAAGATACGGAGATATCCATTTAATGTTAAAACAGATTCTTTTACACGGGTCCTTCTTTTAGAAGATTCTTTATTTAGTTTAGAAAGATTACCCTTGTCTCTGTTTATGTCTCGGATTGGAACAAATCACTATAATCCGTCCACGCCTACGGATAAGTCGACATTTTTCACAAATTTTACGAACAGAAGCCCTTATTTTCATATTTCTTATTCCTTACCTTAATTCTGAATCTACTCCTTGAAAAATAAGTTTCTTGATTTTTTTAACTTCAAATTGTATCCCTATGAAAGGAATGTTTAAAAAATCACCTAATAGTTCGAATTTGTGAATTCTATAAATTCTACGTCCCCTGGTTGAATCATAACCACTTATTTCAATTTTGACTCTATTTCATGGTAGTATCTATATAAAACTGTGCCATATCCTTCCTGAAACATAACCTAGAATTTGGATCTTCATTATCTAAAAGGACCCGGAACGTTGGGAAGCGATTCAGTAATTAAACCTTCATGAATTAATTTTAGTCTTTTATTCGAGGTAAGCCTCTTGAAGTATTAACTAATGGAGAAAGGGTTATATAATTTATTTTTACTCTCTTTTTCCAAAAGGGAAGTTAGAGATAAAATTAAGATAACAGGAGGAAGGGGTGTAAGATCACCATATATAACACAAAATTTCTCCCCCGATTTTTTCTAGTCGAGCTTCTCGATCTGTCATTATACCTCGAGAAGTCGAAAGAATTACAATTCCCATTCCACCTAAAATCTTAGGAATTTGTTGATAGTTGGAATAGATTCGTAGACCGGGTCGGCTGATACGTTTTAAAATAGTTCTATATATTCCCTTTCGATTCCGTCTATGTCGTAGGGTTAAAACCAAGAAAAATTTGTTACTTTCCTGATGTTTACGAACGTTTTCGATAAAACCCTCTCGTAGAAGTATTTTTACAATGTTTTCGGTAATATTAGTAGATGCTATTCGAACCGTTCTTTTTTTATCCATGTCAGCATTTCTTATAGAAGTTATTATATCGGCAATAGTATCCTTACCCATGGCGAACTATAATTATTGGTACCCCCTAATTTTTATATAATCAACATGTTTATTTATTATTTTAATAAAAAATAATTAAATTTATTTTTATTAATTAATTATTTTATTAAATTAATTATAAAGTATATGCGTGATACACAATCTACTAATTGACTTGACCCATTCCAGATACCCCGCTATATCATATTATTATTTAATATACTACTAGTATTTATAATACCTCGGGAGCTAATGAAACTATTTTAGTAAAATTCAACTGTCTCAATTCCCGAGCGATCGCACCAAAAACTCGAGTTCCTTTTGGATTTCCTTCTTGATCAATAACAACTGCGGCATTGTCATCATATCGTATTATCATGCCGTTGTCACGTTTGAGTTCTTTACATGTACGCACAATTACAGCCCTAATAACTTCTGATCTTTCTAGAGGCATATTTGGTACTGCTTCTTTGATTACGGCAACAACAACGTCACCAATATGAGCATATCGTTGGTTACCAGCTCCTAGGACTCGAATACACATTAATTTTCGAGCTCCACTATTATCCGCTACATTCAAAAGGGTTTGAGGTTGAATCATATCATTTTTATTTTAATCTGTTATTTTGCTGCAAAGGATAAAAAAGAAATAAAAAGAAATATTTGTCTGTCTATAAAAAAATAAACTTCTATTTTTCATCATCACCTTATCTTTTAATTTCTGCATCCCTATCCCTCAATAACGAATTGAGTTCGTATAGGCATCTTGCGCGCAGCTATTTTAATAGCTGCTCTGGCTACAGTTTCTGATACTCCGCCCATTTCATAAAGTATTCGACCCGGTTTAACAACCGATACCCAATATTCGGGGGCCCCCTTCCCCGAACCCATACGTGTTTCTGCGGGTCTTACTGTAACAGGTTTGTCGGGAAATATACGTACCCATATTTTTCCGCCACGACGCGCATATCGTGTCATTGCTCTTCGTCCTGCTTCCATCTGTCTAGCCGTGATCCAAGCGGGTTCAAGTGCTTGAAGAGCGTATCCGCCGAAACAAATACGATTGCCTCGACAAGATATTCCTTTCATTCTTCCTCTATGTTGTTTACGAAATTTTGTTCTTTTGGGGTTATAGTTGATGGTTCTTTCTTAATTAAATTCCATCTCTACTGCAGAACCGGACATGAGAGTTTCTTTTCATCCGGCTCCTCGCGAATGAAATGATTCATTAATATTACTACGGAATACATATATATTTAATATTATTAAATGATACACAATACACTTAGTAATGTAATGGAATTTATTATGTTATTTTGTTCTATTATTTTATTTTGTTATTCTAGGATAGTTTAGTATTGTTATGTTATAATGTAGATTGTATGTAATTCAATAACTAAAAACTAAGGGTTTCGCGGGCGAATATTGACTCTTTCGTGCTACATTCGTAGGGTCAAGACCTTGTTACTTTTAGAATAAATCAATTTGTTCTTGGTTCGTTCCGCCATCCCACCCAATGAATCATTAGGATTTGTTTTCATGAAATCCTATGCAATTGCAATCATGGGTTCTGTCGTTCCCATAGCCTCTTCGTTAATGGTTAGGTCCGAACTCCGCAATGGAACCCCAACAAAATTCGTTCCTGAGTTAATTTTCTTAGTTTATATTAACCCGAGGCTCGTTATCCTTAATTATTGATATTATATCAGTATTGATGCTTTATCACATTGCCTTTTGTGAGATAATTCATAAACCATACATATTGGAATCATATATCATTGATACTTTTGTTCTTTCTTTCTATCATCCTTCCATTTATCCACATCCCTTTATTTTTGTTTAGCAACCTATAAAAAGATTTAAAATTTTTTTTTATTTCAGTTGCTACAACTATATGATCGATCTAGTCATATAGTGACTGTTTCTTGGAATCTCGACAATACGAAACGAAGCCATAAGTTGGTTATTAGTTTATATAGTTAGTAAGCTCATAGTGAGGGTCGGTCAAATTTTTTGAATTCCAACTATCTATAACTATAAACTAACAAAAAAACTAACGAGTCACACACTAAGCATAGCAATTCTCTTAAATGATCAATCTAAATTTTTATTCAACCTTATAGAATTTGAATTGCTCAGTTTTGTTTGATTTAATGGAATAAAAAAGAAAATTTGTCATTTTTTTTTTTTTAGGTCCATTATTTCTCGTCTACAAATATCCAAATTTTTATGCCTAATACTCCATAGATAGTTCGAGTTGTATAGGAACAATGATCAATTTTAGCACGAATTGTTTGTAGAGGAACCCTACCCTCTCTGATCCATTCGACGCGTGCAATTTCTTTTCCGTCGATACGCCCGGCAATTTGTACTTGAATTCCTTTTGTATCCGTTTGTTCAGTTAATTCAATAGCTTTTTTCATTGCTTTTCGAAATGAAACTCTATTTTTTAATTGTAAAGCTATATATTCCGCAAGAATATTAGGTTGCCCATAAGGTTTTTCAACTCTTGTTATAGCAATGTTGAGTCTACGGTTCACAGAATGAAACTCCTTTTGTACATTCATCTGTAATTCTTCGATTCCTCGTGTTCGGCCCTCTATTAATAAATTAGGGAATCCAATATGGATTATGACTTGGATCAAATCGATTCTTTTTTTTATTTGTATACGTGCTATTCCTTCGAAACCTGAGGACGTTTTCTTATTTTTTTGTACATAATCCTTGATACAATTCCGTATTTTTTCATCTTCCTGTATACCCGCGGAATAATTTTGTGGTTGTGCGAACCAAAAGGAATGATGACTTTGGGTTGTACCAAGTCTGAAACCAAGTGGATTTATTTTTTGTCCCATATTTTTCTATTAGATTATCTTTACCATATATATTTTTCGAAAGATGAATCGAAAGTTAAGATTCATCTTTAACTAATTTAGTTTTATCCCTCAATATAATTGTTATATGACAAGTAGGTCTTTTTATCGGATAACTACGTCCTCGAGCCCGGGGTCTTAATTTTTTCACAATAGTACCTGCGTTAACTTCAGCTTTACTAATAAATAAATTAGCTTTGTTTAAACCCATGTTATTACTAGCATTTGCTGCCGCGGAAAAAACTAATTTCAAAATGGGATAAGATGCTCGATAAGGCATAAGTTCTAGTATCATAAGTGCTTCTTCATAGGAGCGTCCACGAATCTGATCAATTACTCTTCGTGCTTTGAAAACCGACATACATATATGTTTATGTTGAGCTAAAGCTTTAATTTCTGTACTCCAACGCGAGTTCTTTCTATTTATCATAAGGTTATCCCCACTAAATGAATAAAAACTGCCTAATTTTACTTATAAAATAAAAATATAATATTTGAAAATTTAATTAAAATTTTAGTCTTATTAATTATTTTTTAGAAATTTTAATTAAAAAAAAATGACAAAATTAACGACGAGATTTATTATCGGTTTTTGCATGTCTTGCGAAAGTTAGAGTCGGTACGAATTCTCCCAATTTATGACCCACCATACGATCTATTATATAAATAGGTAAATGCCCTTTTCCATTATGAATAGCAATTGTATGGCCAATCATTGTGGGTATAATGGTAGATGCCCTAGACCAAGTTACTATTATTTCTTTCTCCTCCCTTATGTTTAGTTTTTCAATTTTTGCCGATAAATGATTAGCTACAAAAGGATTTTTTTTTATTGAACGTGTCACAGGGGATTACTCCTTTATTTTATTACATTTTTAAAATTGGCATTCTATGCCCAATATATCGATCTAAGTATGAAGGTAAGAATAAATACAATAATGATGAATGGAAAAAGAAAAAAGCTAAAATCCTTTAGCTAGATAAGGGGCGGATGTAGCCAAGTGGATCAAGGCAGTGGATTGTGAATCCACCACGCGCGGGTTCAATTCCCGTCGTTCGCCCATCACATTATTTCAAATTCTAAAAATTCAGTTTTCTATATTCTTATTTATTTACGGCGACGAAGAATAAAACTATCACTATATTTTTTCCTTTTCCTACTTCTTCTTCCAAGCGCAGGATAACCCCAAGGAGTTGTGGGTTTTTTTCTACCAATCGGAGCTCTCCCTTCACCGCCCCCATGGGGATGGTCTACAGGGTTCATAACTACTCCTCTTACTACAGGACGCTTACCTAGCCAACGCTTAGATCCGGCTCTACCCAAACTTTTTTGGTTCACCCCAACATTACCCACTTGTCCGACTGTTGCTAAGCAGTTTTTGGATATCAAACGGACCTCCCCAGATGGTAATCTTAATGTGGCCGATTTACCCTCTTTTGCAATCAGTTTCGCTACAGCACCTGCCGCTCTAGCTAATTGTCCACCCTTTCCAAGTGTGATTTCTATGTTATGTATGGCCGTGCCTAAGGGCATATCGGTTGAAGTAGATTCTTCTTTTTTATCAATAAAAACCCCTTCCCAAACTGTACAAGCTTCTTCCAAAGCATACGGCTTTCTAGATGTATATGATGTAGACAGATGGATCTTATATGAATCGTATGATGAAGTATCACATGAGTGGATATATAGGAATCCAAATCTGCCGAATCACTCATGTTATGATCTTCTACATCCTAGGTCTCCCCGTTCCGTCATCTGGCTTATGTTCCTCATGTAGCATTCAGACCGAATGACTCTATGAAATTACGTCAATACTTCCATTCCACATATTACGGGTAACGTAGGAGACATCTCTATTTTTCCCCGGGGGATTTTTATAATTACCACTGCTTAGCTTTTAATTCGCCTCTGACCATCAAATTAAATGTGAATAACCCGGCCTCCTCTCTTTGAAACAAGGGGCGCTCTCCGGTCCTGTGCGTGCTTCAAACAATTTTTTTTTGTCTTCTCCATATTACCATATCTCTAGAGTCAATAATTTTCTATGAGGAACTACTGAACTCAATCACTTGCTGCCGTTACTCAACAGTTTTCTGCTGAGGTTTCTCCCGTAGAGGTACTCAAATTGGATCAGTGATCGATTTCTAGGTTTCGTCGTAAACCTAATTGGTTACTTCCAATTACGTAAATCAATAGTTCAAACCGCACTCAAAGGTAGGGCATTTCCCATTGATATAGGAACTTCTGTACCAGAAACAATGGTATCTCCAATTATAGCCCCTCTGGGATGTAAAATATATCTCTTCTCACCATCCCCATAGTGTATGAGACAAATGTGTGCATTTCGATTAGGGTCGTATTCTATGGTTACGATTCTACCAGATATGTCTTTATCATTCCGTCGAAAATCTATTTTACGGTATAGACGCTTATGACCTCCCCCTCTATGCCCTGCGGTAATGATTCCTCTGGCATTACGACCTTTACTACAACGACGCTGTCCATGGATCAAATTATTTCGTGGATTGGATTTTACTTGACTGTCTATGGCTCCATTGCGTGTGCTCGGGGTAGAAGTTTTGTATAAATGTATCGCCGTGTTATTAAGTATTTTGCTTTAAGTTCTTTTCTCTATAAGAGGTGGAATAGAATAACCTGGTTGAAGCGTAATGATCATACGTTTGTAATGCATTGTATGTCCCATAATAGGTCCCATTCTTCTACCCTTTCCCGGGACTCGATGACTATTTATAGCTATTACCTTGACGCCAAAGAAGAGTTCGACCCAATGCTTTATTTCTGTCCTAGTTGATCCTGATTCGACATTAGAAGTATATTGATTGTTCCCCAATAACCGAATACTTTTTTCTGTAAATACTGCATATTTGATTCCATCCATAAATCCATTTTCTTCCCTATGAGTTCCAGTATCAATAAGAATTCTAGTTCTTACTGTTCATATGTTATGGTATGAATATACCATACCAATTCGGTATGTATGGATGATGAGATTCCATTGATACAGAGCCAATTCTAATAGACTTATTGAACGTTCCCATTGGCGTGCATCCAGCAGGAATTGAACCTACGAATTTGCCAATTATGAGTTGGGCGCTTTAACCATTCAGCCATGGATGCTTAACAGGGATCATCGTACATCGTAAATAACCAAATTCCAATTGAAATGAAATCTTTAGGAGGAATCAATGAGAGGACATCAATTCAAATCCTGGATCTTCGAATTGAGAGAGATATTGAGAGAGATCAAGAATTCTCACTATTTCTTAGATTCATGGACCAAATTCGATTCAGTGGGATCTTTCACTCACATTCTTTTCCACCAAGAACGTTTTATGAAACTCTTTGACCCCCGAATTTGGAGTATCCTACTTTCACGTGATTCACAGGGTTCAAGAAGCAATCGATATTTCACGATCAAAGGTATAATACTGCTTGTAGTAGCGGTCCTTATATCTCGTATTAACAATCGAAAGATTGTCGAAAGAAAAAATCTCTATTTGATGGGGCTTCTTCCTATACCTATGAATTCCATTGGACCCAGAAATGAGACATTGGAAGAATCTTTTTGGTCTTGCAATATCAATAGGTTGATTGTTTCGCCCCTGTATCTTCCAAAAGGGAAAAATATTTCTGAGAGTTGTTTCATGGATTCGCAAGAGAGTACTTGGGTTCTCCCAATAAATAAAAAGTGTATCATGCCTGAATCTAACCGGAGTTCGCGGTGGTGGAGGAACCGGATCGGAAAAAAGAGGGATTCTAGTTGTAAGGTATCTAATAAAACCGTAGTTGGAATTGAGATCTCATTCAAAGAGAAAGATAGCAAATATCTGGAGTTTCTTTTTTTATCCTATACGGATGATATGATCCGCAAGGACCATGATTGGGAATTGTTTGATCGTCTTTCTCCGAGGAAGAAGCGAAACATACTCAACTTGAATTCGGGACAGCTATTCGAAGTCTTAGGGAAAGACTTGATTTGTTATCTCATGTCTGCTTTTCGTGAAAAAAGACCAATTGAAGGGGGGGGGTTCTTCAAACAACAAGGAGCTGAGGCAACTATTCAATCAAATTATATTGAGCATGTTTCCCATCTCTTCTCGAGAAACAAGTGGGATATTTCTTTGCAAAATTGTGCTCAATTTCATATGTGGCAATTCCACC